TCTTGTTTACTACTCAGTCAACCTCTATCAACAAGAGAAAAAGTGAATTCTTGCTTTCGGGAAGTTCAAATTAGACCAGACAAATAAAACAAAGTTCATTTTCCTCTCTTGTTTGCATATGTCTAGATAATTCAAATATAGATATATACCGATCTATAGAGAGTCTTCGATCTTTTTGCATTTCCCGAAAATTCCCGGTTGTTGGATCGGATCCTAGTCAATTTTGTAGAAATTTGTAATGGAATAAAATTTTTTTCTTTATTAATTATTATTAGATAGAATAGAAGACAAAAATAACAAAAAGAATAAGAAATCTAACAAAGGGATTATGATAATATATTTGATTTTGAAAGATGAATAAGTCGATTTATTTAGTTTGGCGTTTCTTGTACCTATCTTTTGATTCTATTTCTATTAGGTTCTATATTAGTATTAGATATATATTTCCTTAAACATATTTAGTATAATTATATTATATATATAATAGAAATAATACAAATACAAGATATTCTAAGATATCGTTAGAATTAAGAATATAACAATAACAGGTACAAATATTAAATTGAGGTACCCATTTTATGACAACTTTCAATAACTTACCCTCTATTTTTGTGCCTTTAGTAGGCCTAGTCTTTCCGGCAATTGCGATGGCTTCTTTATTTCTTCATATTCAAAAAAATAAGATTTTTTAGATCGGATGAGACCTAATCTTATCACCCCTTTTTTTATTTTCAAAACTTCGATTCGATAAGACCCATTTGGTCGAATACTGTATAACACATAGATTCCTACAAACATAAATAAAAAAAGCTCTTATGCATGTGTAAACATATTATATGGGTAACTCCTTTTTCGCTATTTTGACAAAAGGATCATCGTCGGGCCGATGTATGAAATTGAAGTCAATTTATTTATTTGTATGTATATAGACATAGGGGATCATATAAAGGAAGGAGATGTTATTATTTTAAATATAACAAATTCTATGAATTACTCCTAAGGTAAAGGTTCACAACAAAATAGTACTAGTTCATTAGCGTTACTTTGAAAACAAAAAAAGGAAAGTCATATTTTCTCAATTCCAAAAAATTGTATAACTGGATCTAATATATATGAGTTGGCGATCAGAATCTATATGGATAGAATTGAGAACGGGGTCTCGAAAAACAAGTAATTTCTTCTGGGCCTTTATCCTATTTTTAGGTTCATTAGGATTCTTATTGGTTGGAACTTCCAGTTATCTTGGTAGAAATGTGATATCGTTATTTCCGTCTCAGCAAATCATTTTTTTTCCACAAGGGATTGTGATGTCTTTCTATGGGATCGCAGGTCTCTTTATTAGTTGCTATTTGTGGTGCACTATTTTGTGGAATGTGGGTAGCGGTTATGATCTTTTCGATCGAAAAGAAGGAATAGTGCGTATTTTTCGTTGGGGATTTCCTGGAAAAAGTCGTCGCATCTTTTTACGATTCCTTATGAAAGATATTCAGTCCATCAGAATAGAAGTTAAAGAGGGTATTTCTGCTCGGCGTGTCCTTTATATGGAAATTCGAGGTCAAGGGGCTATTCCTTTAATTCGTACTGATGAGAATTTTACTACACGAGAAATTGAGCAAAAAGCTGCTGAATTGGCTTACTTCTTGCGTGTACCAATTGAAGTATTTTGAAATGAATGAATTAAAAGACTAAAAGCTTTCGCAGCAGGAAGAAAAAACTCAAGAATTTCTTTCTTTTTTTTTTTCAATATTTTGAATTGATACCTTAAACGTTAGATATCGCTCAATCCTATCTTGGAAATTATCTATACTTGATTTTTTTTTGCTTTTTTTGTCAATTGAACATTCATCTATTCTTTTATGCTCGTTTTTTGACATATTTGATAGAAAAGGAGTTTCTTCGTCTCGAAAATAGAATACTATTTTTGATTTCAAACAGTTCTTTTAGTATTGATCGAAAAAGGGGGGAATAACATCCTGGAAACCCTATTTTTTTCTTGATTCAAATTGAAAGTGTATTCTGAGTCTATTTCTGTATTCTTTATAGATTCAAAACAAAGACTAAGTATTGAATCAAAAGAAAAAGAGAAAATGGATTCATAGGCTCAACACATTCTATTCGAATTAGAATATAAACTCATGCTCGATAGAAATATTAGATCTAATAGAATCAGGTAGGTTCATTAACAATTCACAGATTAAAAATGGCAAAAAAGAAAGCATTCATTCCTTTTTTATATTTTACATCTATAGTCTTTTTTCCCTGGTGGATCTCTCTCTGCTGTAATAAAAGTTTGAAAACTTGGATTACTAATTGGTGGAATACTAGACAACGCGAAACTTTTTTGAATGAGATTCAAGAAAAGAGTCTTCTAGAAAAATTCATACAATTAGAGGAACTATTCCAGCTGGATGAAATGATAAAGGAATACCCCGAAACCGATTTACAAAAATTTCGTCTAGGAATCCACAAAGAAACGATCCAATTCATCAAGATACACAATGAGTATCGTATCCATACAATTTTTAACTTCTCGACAAATCTAATCTCTTTCGTTATTCTAAGTAGTTATTCCTTTTGGGGTAAGGAAAAGCTTTTTATTCTGAACTCTTGGGTTCAAGAATTCCTATATAATTTAAGTGATACAATTAAAGCTTTTTTGATTCTTTTATTAACTGATTTATGTATCGGATTCCATTCGCCTCACGGTTGGGAACTCATGATTGGTTATATTTACAAAGATTTTGGGTTTGCTCATTATGAGCAACTTTTATCTGGTCTAGTTTCTACCTTTCCAGTCATTCTTGATACAATTTTTAAATATTGGATCTTTCGTTATTTAAATCGTGTATCTCCTTCACTTGTAGTGATTTATCATGCAATAAATGACTAAAAAATAATTCACTAATATAATTCTACTCTTTCTTACCTTATATATCATAACCAAAGTATGAAAAGTCGTATTTACTTTACTCTTTTTACCCATGAGGGATTCCTTGTATATTTCAACAAAACTTTTTTATTTTTCAGTAAATGTAAATAGCAGAATTGTGGCTAGGGAAGTATATTATCGACCTACCTAACTTTATTGTAGAAATTTTCGGGATAAATGATTGGACCATGCAAACTAGAAATACCTTTTCTTGGACTTGGATAAGGGAAGAGATTACTCGCTCCATATCTGTCTCACTCATGATATATATAATCACGTGGTCATCCATTTCAAATGCATATCCGATTTTTGCCCAGCAGAATTATGAAAATCCACGAGAGGCAACAGGGCGTATTGTATGTGCCAATTGCCATTTAGCTAATAAGCCCGTGGATATTGAGGTTCCACAAGCGGTACTTCCCGATACTGTATTTGAAGCAGTGGTTAAAATTCCTTATGATATGCAACTGAAACAAGTTCTAGCTAATGGTAAAAAAGGAGCTTTGAATGTGGGAGCTGTTCTTATTTTACCGGAGGGGTTTGAATTAGCCCCCCCCGATCGTATTTCACCCGAGATGAAAGAAAAGATAGGCAATCTGTCTTTTCAGAATTATCGCCCCAATAAAAAAAATATTCTTGTCATAGGTCCGGTTCCTGGTCAAAAATATAGTGAAATAACCTTTCCTATTCTTGCCCCAGACCCTGCTACTAATAAAGATGTTCACTTCTTAAAATATCCTATATACGTAGGCGGGAACAGGGGAAGGGGTCAGATTTATCCTGACGGTAGCAAAAGTAACAATACAGTTTATAATGCTACGGCAGGAGGGATAATAAGCAAAATTTTACGAAAAGAAAAAGGGGGATACGAAATAACCATAGCGGATGCATCGAATGGACGCCAAGTGATTGATATTATCCCTCGAGGCCTAGAACTTCTTGTTTCAGAGGGCGAATCCATTAAACTCGATCAACCATTAACGAGTAATCCTAATGTGGGTGGATTTGGTCAGGGGGATGCAGAAATAGTACTTCAAGATCCATTACGTGTCCAAGGCCTTTTGTTCTTCTTAGGATCTGTTGTTTTGGCACAAATCTTTTTGGTTCTTAAAAAGAAACAGTTTGAGAAGGTTCAATTGTCCGAAATGAATTTTTAGATCGATCTATTTAGCTTTCTCAAATTCGTAAAAAAGAACCAAACAAATTCTTGTTCCCAATTCGGTCTAGTCAAAAAAATTCTGAAAAGCCTTTTGCCCCTCTTTAGATTTTCTATTTCTTTTCTACTAGATGTCAGGAATTTGTTGTATCATAGTCCTAATCCTAGTATGTATATTGAGAAGAATTAACTTTATCCCCTTTTCATTTTTTTGCAAAAAAAAAATGTGAAAAATAGGAAGGGGTGTGATGTAACTCTGTTGTTATTGACCAATTGAAATTGATAGAATGTATTAATAATCAAGAGTTTTTTCTATTAGAATAGAAAAAACTACTAGATACTAAAATAAGATAAGGAAAGTAAGCGCAGAAAAAAAGGGAACCATAAATGGGCGAAACAAAAAATTTTAGGGAGTATGTATAGGGCGTATTATTTGTCTTCCTAGTCTTCGACACAAGAAAAGGATGTCTAAAATTCCTTTTCTTGTGTCAATCTTGTCCTTCTTGATTCCATTCGTTAAAAATTCCTATTCTTACTTTACATATATGTTTCTATATATATTAAAATATATAATAAATAATATATTAGTAGTTACTTTTTTTTTAGTTTTCTTTTTTTTTTTTTTTTATTTCAATTTTTATGAAATACTAAAGAAATCAAAAAATCAGAATAAACTTCTATTAGTATAGAAAAAATTTGAATGATAGATCTAATGAGAAAAAATGTTGTGTCATCCGCATCCGGGAAAGGCGGAAAATCAAATTCCCCTTTTTCTTCTATATAAAGGTTTTGAAAGGTGCAAAAATACTATATGTTCGTAATCCACCAACCTAATTCAGTTAATTTTGCAAAAACATCATAAAAAATTGTTCTGATTATTAGGAGTTCAACGGGACCCCCTCGAATCAGACAAAG